CGCCCCTAGATGGAAGAAGGTTCTCTTTGAAAAGTAGTTTTGTACCATCCGCTAGAGCTTGAAGAATTCCTAAAGGGCCGGCATATTCAGGTCCAATACGTTGTTGTATCCCTGCAGATATTTCTCTTTCTAACCAAACAATCACGAGTACACCTATTGTGATTCCTAATACAAGAGTAAAAATGGGGATAAGTATCCATATGATCCCATAGACTTCTTTTAGGGATTCCAATTTGAAAAAAGAATTAATAGCCTGTAGTTCGGTTGTATCAATTATCATTTTAACGATCAACTTCTCCCATAATGATATCTATGCTACCTAGTATCGTCATAATATCAGCCAATTTCATTCTTTTAACTAACTGAGGAAGAATTTGCAAATTGATAAAACCCGGTGGACGAATTTTCCATCTCCAAGGAAAAACACTTCGATCTCCTACCAGAAAAATTCCCAATTCTCCTTTTGGTGCCTCAACTCTCACATAAAGTTCTTGTTTCGACAATTCAAAGGTCGGAGAAGGTTTTTTACTAATAAATCGATATTCAAAATCATTCCATTCGGGATCTTTTACTCTATCAATATCAAAACGCCGGATTTCTAAATTCTCATAAGGGCCTCCTGGAATTCCTTCCAGAGCCTGTTGTATAATTTTTATGGATTCTGTCATTTCGCGGATTCGTACTAAATAACGAGCTAATGAATCACCTTCGTTTTGCCATTGAACCTCCCAATCAAATTCGTCATAACACTCATAATGATCAACTTTACGAAGATCCCATTGTATTCCGGAAGCTCGTAGCATTGGTCCTGATAAACCCCAATTTAGTGCTTCTTCTCCGCCGATAATGCCTACGCCTTCAACTCGTTCTAAAAAAATAGGATTACGTGTAATAAATTTTTGATATTCAGCAACCCCTGTTAAAAAGTAATCGCAAAAATCCAAACATTTATCTATCCAGCCATGAGGTAGATCAGCGGCTACTCCTCCTATGCGAAAAAAATTATGCATCATTCGCATACCGGTAGCAGCTTCGAATAGGTCATATATCAATTCTCTTTCTCGAAAAATATAGAAGAAGGGGGTCTGTGCGCCAATATCTGCCATAAAGGGACCAAGCCATAACAAATGGGAAGCGATACGACTCAACTCCAACAAAATGGCTCGGATATAGCTAGCTCTTTTAGGTACTTGAATATTTCCTAATTGTTCAGGTCCATTTACGGTTATTGCTTCTGTGAACATAGTAGCTAAATAATCCCAACGTGTTACATAGGGTAAATATTGTACAATTGTTCGATTTTCCGCAATTTTCTCCATCCCTCTGTGTAAATAACCCAATATTGGTTCACAATCAATAACATCTTCACCATCTAAAGTAACGATGAGTCGAAGAACACCGTGCATTGATGGGTGATGAGGGCCCATATTGACTATCATGAGGTCTTTTCTTGTAGCTGGTACAGTCATAAGTTTTTTACCCATTCATTCTTCCATGAATTGCTGAAAGTGAAAAGAAGTTTATCAAAATTTAAACGAATAAAAAATAAAAAAAGTACTTAAAATGACACGACTCTTCCAATTAACGAGTTTTGGTCTCTCGAATACTCAATAGACCAATTAATTCTTTATAACGTACTCTATTTTTTTTTGCCAAATAAGCCAACAGCCGTTGACGTTTTCCCAAAATTTTTCGTAAGCCTCTTTGAGATAAATAGTCTTTTTTGTGCAATTCCAAATGTGAAGTAAGTCTCCGTATCTTATTGGTAAAACGGAATACTTGAAATTCAACAGACCCCCTCTTTTCTTCTTCAGAAATGACTGAAATGAGTGTATTTTTTACCATAAAAGATTGCTACCCCCCCTTTTTTACAGATATGTTTTTTTACCGATGAGTAATAATAATGGTATTTATTTTAATGTGGTATATATAATAATTTGAATTTCGTTATGGACTCCTAATTTTATTAATTTACATGAATTAATTCCGTTTTAAATTAAATTTGATTCAGATAGGAATAGAAAAAAGTGATACATTTTTCCATTCAGAAAGGGGCATAATTTAGACCTAAAATTAATAAGATTCTGTTAATTGATTTCTAGGTCTAATTGATACGTTATTGGTTTTATTATCTATATTAAAAGTGAAAATGGGATGTAAAACAGGTCATGTGTGAATCTCTTTCCTTTCATATACCCTACAGGGTAGAGCAGATATACGAAAAATGTACTATCAATGACTTTTCAATCGTGGATACATATATATCCTTAACATACTGAAACGACTGCCGTTATTGGTATCAAACCAATAGCGATTCATACAAGCCAAATCTTCTAATCGATAATTAGGCCAAAGAAAAAACTTTAATTTAATTAATTCTTTTTTATCTTTATCAAGATCTTTCCTTTTGTCCAAAAGTTGACTAGAGTTGTTCTTGGTACAAAATACTGAATTTTTATCAACACTATTCCTATTTTTTGAAGTGAAACAAATTAGGATTCTCAACTCTCTACGGCACCTGGTCGATAAAATATTTTCAGGAACAAGTAAATCAAAACGATTCTTATCAACGTATGTTTGTTCTCGGTATCCTTGATTAGTTTGGTGCTTATTCTTATGAACTACTGAAATACCTAAGATTTGATACATAATAAATTGTCCATCATTTTTTACAGACAGGCGGTCAGGTTCGATAACCAATACTCCCCTTTTGATCAATTCTGTAAGACTTAAATTCTTCTGAATCAGCATTATATCCAAACTCATTTCTCTTCTTTGAATCGAAGATATAGTAATTTTTCTTGGATTTATCAGTCGAAGCAGGAGACAATATATTTTGACATTATTGATCATTCTTTGATTCAAAGCATCGCCCCATCTCAATTGAAAAACTAAATAACGTTTTAGGAAAAAATCCAGTTCTGCTTCCGTTTTACTTTTGTATTGCTTTTTCTTTTTACCCGCTTTTATCTTTGATACTGCATAATCCTCTTCATTATCTTTTTCTTGCTTTGTCTTTGTTGGGGGAACGGATCCAAGATTCCCCTGTTTTTGTGCATCTGATCTAAGATCTTCTTGGTCCGCAGGGGTTTCTTTTTCTTTTTGATTCTGATTTTTATTCTTTATTTGTTTATTCGATGGTATAACACATTCCGTCTTTTGCTTTCCATCGACGTTTTTATTGTTACTAATAACATTTTCATTTAGATTCAAATTGAAAAGAAGTACTTTGCTTGGTATAACCCACGGTTTCATTTTATATAGATTATAAAGGAGTACGAATTCTGGAAAGAACCAAAATTCCAGACTCGAGATGGGACGATTTAATATTTCTTCATTCATTCCCATCCAATCCAAAAAAAGTTTTTTTGGACTTGGCGAGTTTATTTTGGGATTTTGCGGAAGCAGAAGATAAAAAGGGCCTTTTTTATCAATTTTATCAATTATTTGATAATTGTTAGTACCAATCTTAGTATTTTGATTACTCTTAGTATTGATTTTGACCCAGGATTCAATATCGACCCTTTTTCTAAGAAAAAATTTGATGATTTTCCAATCAAAATATTTTCTATCGGTATTTTTTTCCATATATCTAATATTACCTTTTACTAGATAAGGATTGATAGGGATACTCTCCAACATATCAAAAAGGTTGTGTTTATATGTGTTAGAATTATAATAAAAATCTTGATTCTTATTTACTTGTACTTGAAAGGGTGATTCATAAATAGATGGGTCCCTCATTTTTTGATAATTAATATATTTATATGATAAAAGATCATATCTAGAGTTTTTTTGAAAATTCTCTTTTTGATTCAATAATGAATATACTTCAGAATCCTTTTGTTTTTTGTAATGGCCCTTTTCATATGAATTCAATTTGAAATTTTGATTTTGAGCCATATGATGTTGATTAACTCTATTTCTCCATTTTTCTGATATTAATTTAGACCATCTAATCGAGGGTAAATCGTATTGATAATGTCCTTTTAACCAACCTTTCCATTGATCCATCCCATAACTCGGAAGTTTCTTAAGACTTAATTCATTCTGAATTATTCCTTGTTTTTCAAACGAATGCTTTATTTCAGTTTTAAGAAAAAAAGAGGTTCCGAGGTAGTGAAAAAAAGATCTTAATTTATACAAGTTACTAACTTTAGTTTGTGATAATTTGTAAAATACATATGCTTGTGACAAGTAGGATAAATCACAAAAAATATATGAATTTGTCTTATTGTTAATAGTATCAATTGATTTTTTTATAGTCGAAATAAAGTAAATTGTATTTTGATTTTTTTTATTAATCCTTTCTTTATTTGCTTTATTAATGGATTTATCCATAATTTTTTTTATTGATTCAATAAAAAGTTGTGTATTCAGTCTGGTAATATTAATGATAAATAAAAATATATCTATGTATATTCTTTCAACGAAAATTTTTATAAAAGAATTGAATTTAGAGAATAATCGGGCATTTCTTTTTTTTAATATTTGCCAAATGTTTTTTGGCAATTCTAATCTTTTAGTATTCCAATTTCTTTTATTAGGACTTATATATATTCTTGGCGTTGGGGTTATTTTTTTTTTTTCTTTTATAATTCTTTCTATTTGATTTCTGATTGTACTTGTTCTATGAGACATATCCTTCTTTTTTTTTTCTGTCAGTGAAGAATTTGTCCAATTTGGAGAGTTAATTTTACTAAAGGATTCATGAATTATCTGATTGCTGATTATGGAATCTTTTTCGTTTTTAGTTTCATTCGATTCATATACTTCTCTGAATCTAAATAATATAATTGGATTTAATTTAGAAAGTTCTTTTATTAGTCTTTTTAGAAATAAAAAACTTTCGATAATCCATTTTTTTGTTTCTTTTGAAACTCTTAGAAGTAATTTTGTTTTTCTCTTTAAAACTTTTAGAGCTAGAAAATATGCCCTTTTGAATTTTATAATTTTTGTTTCCAGCTCCTTAACAGCGGGCTCAAAAAAAGAAGATTGTT